TAATAGAATATAATATAGAATAATCAATCAATTGGAATATCCAATAAAAAATAAAATAAAAAGGGAGGTTTGTGATGATTTTTAACTCTTTATGCATGAAGATAATAAATTCGGTCGTTGTGGTCGGACTCTATTATGGATTTCTGACCACATTCTCCATAGGGCCCTCTTATCTCTTCCTTCTCCGAGCTCGGGTTATGGAAGAAGGAACCGAGAAGGAGGTATCAGCAACAACTGGTTTTCTTACGTTTCTTTTCGATTATAAATACAAATGAAATAAATACGAAATAGAAAGTCTAAAATTTGTTAAATAAAAAAATAAATAAAAATATTGATACATAAGAAAAATACAAGAATAAATAAGACGAAATTCGTCCACCTCCCATACATTTGATACCTTCCCCTATAAAGAAACTTCCAACCCCAACTCCATTTGTAATTCCATCAATTACATGTCTATTAAAAAACTCAATTAGTTCGGCTAATCTTCTGACACCCATAATCAAGACCTTAGTATAAAAAATATCTATATAACCACGATTATATGACCAATCATATATCCAATTTTTCATTGGGTCCAAGATAATTCTTTTAGGACCCTTTTTAAAAAATGAATTGATTAAATCCAAATTTTGGAAAGATGAATAAACAGACCCGTAAAAAAAATATGCCATTAATAGTCCGAAAAGGGCTATACTTACTGAAAAAATGGCATTTGTAAAAAATTCATACCAATCTACAGAATAATTTGAATTTTGATGCAAAAGGTTTGTTGATGGAGTTAACCATTTGGATAATATATCCAAATCTACTACTCTTTGATCAAAAGGAATTCCTATTGATCCAATAAACAAAGTAAATAATCCCAATATAAGTAGAGGGAATAGCATAGTATTGTCCGATTCATGAGGATACATATAAGTATCTTTTTTTCCAAAGTAAGTACTAAAACAGCGTATTCTATTTATTACATTATCATATATTTTATATGTATCCTTTGAAGATGAAGAAAGAGAGACCTTATTATTGATTATTGCGAAAAATGAATTTCTATTTACTGCTTTAGGCGCCTCGTCTTTTCCCCATAGAGATATTGAAAAGAACGAGCCATTTTTAGTACTACTATAATTTTGAAAATTAACACGCAAATGTCCATCAAAAGTAAGTAAATACATCCGAAACATATAAAATCCAGTTAATCCTGCTGTGAAACAAGCTATTATTGCGAAAATTGGTGAATACAACCAACTATCATTAAGAATTTCATCTTTGGACCAAAAACAAGCAAGAGGCGGAATACCACAAAGAGAAAGTGTACCTAATAAAAAAGTCATTCTTGTAATTGGAACATATTTTGTTAAACCGCCCATAAGAACCATATTTTGACTTTTATCTGGTGAATAACCAACAATAGGTTCCATTGAATGAATAATAGATCCGGATCCTAAAAACAATAAAGCTTTAGAATAAGCATGAGTGATTAAATGGAATAAAGCAGCTCGATAAGAACCCATACCTAGAGCTAACATAATATAACCCAATTGAGACATTGTAGAATAGGCTAAACTTTTTTTAATGTCTCCTTGAGCAAGAGCCAAAGTGGCTCCTAATAATACTGTTATTACGCCTATTAAAGATATTAGATTCATTATGTAAGGTATTACTATGAAAAGAGGAAGAAGCCGAGCTACAAGAAAAATCCCCGCTGCTACCATGGTAGCAGCGTGTATAAGAGCCGAAATAGGAGTGGGTCCCTCCATGGCATCAGGTAACCATACATGAAGGGGAAATTGTGCGGATTTCGCGATTGCGCCGACGAATAAGAAAGATGCGCACAGAGTAGCAAATAAAGAATTGACCTCATTATTATGGATCAAGTTTTTTACTATTTCGAACAAATCCCGAAATTCAAAACTGCCTGTTATCCAATAAAAACCTAAAATTCCTAATAATAAACCAAAATCCCCTACACGATTAGTTACAAAAGCTTTTTGGCAAGCACTTGCTGCAATTGGTCGTGTAAACCAAAAACCTATTAATAAATACGAACACATTCCCACTAGTTCCCAAAAAATATAAATTTGTATCAGATTGGAACTAGTAACTAATCCCAACATGGAAGTATTAGAAAAACTCATATAAGCAAAAAATCTCAAATATCCTTGATCGTGAGACATATAGTTGTCACTATAAATAAGAACCATAATTCCCACAGTAGTAATTAGTATTGACATAATCGAAGTAAGTGGATCGATCAAGTATCCAAACTCTAATGAAAAATCATTATTGATGGTCCAAGACCATAGATATTGATAAATAAAACTTCCATTTATTTGCTGAAGAGACAGATTCGCCGAAAACGCCATAGTTATACTTAGCAGTAAAATACTAATAAAAGCACACATACGACGAAGATTTTTTGTTGCTGTGGGAATAATCAGAAGTCCAAATACTATTGATATAGTAACTGTAAGTGGAAGAAAGGGTATTATCCATGCATATTGATATGTATGTTCCATAAAAAACAAATTAATTTTTTTTTTTATTGTTTCCGATTCACCAATTCTTACCTCTTTCGAGAGGAACAATAATAAAAGAATAAACATTCTACTACTATTACTATTATATTAACTATTATATTCTGGTGAGTTATAACCATATAATATAGTAAGGAAAAAGAAAAAGAGTTATACAAAAAACAGTGTTTAATTCGAATGTGGGTCATAGTATCTATTACTAATTCGAATCAATAAAAGGGTATCTTAGTTATTCTAATTAATTGAATTTGAGTAATTATCTAATAAGAGCTAATTGATTGGATTCCAATAAGGAAAACTTATGTTTCTTGGAAGTACTATGATACTCCTTACTTCATATAGAACTGAACTACAAAATGGACTAAGGTTATCTTTCTCCGGTAATGGAATGTCTTGTTTAAGAGATTAACGACTAATTCTAATTTAATTAGAATTCAAATTCTAGGGATCGCACGCTGAAGTTAATCATTAATCAATTTCAATGTTAAAAATTGAAAAAAAAAAATAATAAAATTATTTGGATTTTTCAAATAAGACTCTCTTCCTTTTTTTTTTTTATAAATATCCCTATATATGCGATATGTAATGGGCACATATATTTATTTTATTTGTATTTTTAGATTTTGTATGTTATGTTATTAAATTGATTATCCACAAGATAATTATGGATAATAACTAAAAAGAATGGTCTATTTTGATTTGAACAATACATGTCTTTCACATACAACGATAAAAATGAGTACTCCTTTTTGAATGGCGGTTCCAAAAAAACGTATTTCTCTGTCAAAGAAACGTATTCGTAAAAATATTTGGAAGAAGAAGGGATATTTAACTGCAGTAAAAGCTCTTTCTTTAGCTAAATCTGTTTCCACGGGGCGCTCTAAAAGTTTCTTTTTGCCGTAAATAAAAAAAAAAAATAATAAAAGAAAATCTTGAAATGATCTGAGTCGACATACCATAAAGAACTGAAACTTTTTGAATTCAAGATGAATGATTCACATTAACTAATGTGTTGAACTCCTCAATATGAGTTAGATCAATATGAGTTAGAACTAGCTGCCGTGGTATGTAGAATAAGAATTTTTTCATCTCTTGGTCTCTATAAGATTGGTCTCTATAAGATAAGTATTATTTTAGTTTTCATTATAATACACTTACACTCATTATTTTTCATTTTGAAGTTAATGTTAACTCGCGATACTTATTATTTATTATTATTCTTTTTTTTTTTCAATCTCTCTCAATTAACTTTTAGAAAAGTTAATTGAGAGAGATTGAAACTCTTTTCTTATATGTATAGCCCAGGACCCAATTAGATTTAGTAAATGGTATATTTAGTAATTAGTAAATGGTATCATAAATTATAAATTATGGACACAACTACAACTACAACTAATAGTATTATTAATAATACTAAGGTATTGAAATTGTTAGAAAATTTCCTTTGATTTAGTGATTTGATTGTGATACATATGCAATTCTATTTCTATTTTTTTTTTTTTAGAAATCCATGAAATAAACGAATTGTCATAAAAAAAGAGTTTTCTAAAAAAAATAGAAAAAGGGACAATTTTGAGTTCTATCTGTTCCAGGAGAACTCAGTTTCTAGTATGTGAAAGTTGATTGTTAAAAATGAACCCCACAGCGATACTAACTAAGGATTATTGAAATTCACATATGAATTTCAAATGAAAACGAGCTTTATTCATCGATTCTCATCAAGTTTTCTAAACTATATGGAATTCTGGAATCTCGACGATTCAACATGAACTGACTATTATTTATTATTATTTAAAGTAAGCCGCCATGGTGAAATCGGTAGACACGCTGCTCTTAGGAAGCAGTGCTAGAGCATCTCGGTTCGAGTCCGAGTGGCGGCATCCCCTAAAAGAAGGGACATAATGGATCCTATAATGTATTTAATTCCCGATTTTAATTCTGTAATGGGGCTCCTCCTTTTTATGATATTTGTGACTTTAGAACATATATTAACTCATATCTCTTTTTCGATCATTTTAATGGTAATTATGATTCATTTGATGACCTTATTAGTCCACGAAATCGTGGGATTGCGCGATTCGTCAGAAAAAGGAATGATAGCCACCTTTTTCTCTATAACAGGATTATTAGTTATTCGTTGGATTTATTCAAGGCATTTCCCATTAAGTAATTTATACGAATCATTAATTTTCCTTTCATGGAGTTTCTCCATTATGCATATGATTTCTAAGATTAAGATACAGAACACAAAAAATGATTTAAGCGCAATAACCGCACCAAGTGCTATTTTTACCCAAGGTTTCGCCACGTCGGGTCTTTTAACGGAAATGCATCAATCCGCAATATTAGTACCCGCCCTACAATCTCAGTGGTTAATGATGCACGTAAGTATGATGTTATTGAGCTATGCAGCTCTTTTATGTGGATCATTATTATCAGTCGCTCTTCTAGTCATTACATTTCGAAAAAACATCAATATTTTTTTGAAAAGAAAACACTTCTTAATTAAGAAATTTTTCGTTGGTGAAATCGAATACTTGACTAAAAAAAGAAGTGTTTTTAAAAACACTTCTTTTCTTTCATTTCAAAATTATTACAAATACCAATTGACTCAGCGTTTGGATTATTGGAGTTCGCGTGTCATTAGTTTGGGGTTTACCTTTTTAACTATGGGCATTCTTTCCGGAGCAGTATGGGCTAATGAGACATGGGGATCTTATTGGAATTGGGACCCCAAGGAAACTTGGGCATTTATTACTTGGACCATATTCGCGATTTATTCGCATACTAGAACAAATCAAAGTTTCCGAGATATAAATTCGGCACTTGTAGCTTCTATAGGATTTCTTATAATTTGGATATGCTATTTTGGGATTAATTTATTAGGAATAGGTCTACATAGTTATGGGTCATTCACATTAACATAACTCTAATTGAATAAACTACATGAAGAATACATAAGAAGATTGTCTCATATATAACGAAAGCTTGTTAGAGTTTTTGAGAACCATTTGACTCTTAGAGTCAAATGGTTCTCAAAAACTCTAGAGGCATCTCATTTCTCATTAAAATCTTAATTCACTTCATTTTTTTTTTTTTCTTTTGCATTCTACAGCGAACGATTTTAAAAATTAAAGAATTATAAGACTTTTTGTTTCATTAATGAAAACTATCTATAAAAATAATTAGATAGGATAGCTTGTACCTTGTCAACTGATAACAAGAGAACAAAATCCGGATAAATACCAATCCCTATTACGGGTAGAAAGATACAGATCGAAATAAATAGTTCTCGTGGTCCAGAATCGGAAAAATGAGAGTTTGGAACATTGAATAGCTTGTATCCGTAGAACATCTGACGTAACATAGATAATAAATAAATAGGAGTTAATATCATTCCAATTGCCATTAAAAAGATAATTAGCACTTTTGGCACCAAAAGAAATTTGGAGCTGGTAATTATTCCAAATAATACTACTAATTCTGCAACAAAACCACTCATTCCTGGCAATGCAAGAGAAGCCATCGAGAAACTACTGAACATGGTAAATATTTTTGGCATTGGTATTGATATCCCCCCCATTTCGTCGAGATAAACAAGACGTATTCTATCACAACTCGTTCCCGCCAAGAAAAAAAGTGCAGCACCAATAAATCCATGAGAAAGCATTTGTAAAATGGCTCCATTTAGTCCCATGCCGGTTATAGAACCAATTCCTATAATTGTGAAACCCATGTGCGATACGGAGGAATAGGCTATTCTCTTTTTAAAATTGCGTTGACCGAAAGAGGTTGAAGCTGCATAGATTATTTGCATTGTTCCCACTATCACAAACCAGGGAGAAAATATAGAATGAGCATGGGGTAACAATTCCATATTTATTCGAATCAATCCATATGCTCCCATTTTTAATAAGATTCCGGCTAGAAGCATACATGTACTGTAATGTGCCTCTCCATGGGTATCTGGTAACCATGTATGTAGGGGTATAATCGGTGATTTGACAGCATAAACAATAAGGAAACCAAAATAGAATATTATTTCCAATGCCACAGGATATGATTGATTAGCTAGTCTTTCAAAATCTAATGTTGGTTCATTGGAACCATATAAACCCATACCTAGAACTCCTATTAAGAGAAAAATAGAACCCCCTGCAGTGTACAAAATAAACTTTGTAGCCGAGTACAGACGTTTCTTTCCTCCCCACATGGATAAAAGTAAGTAAACAGGAATTAATTCTAACTCCCACATGATGAAAAAAAGTAAAAGGTCTCGAGAAGAAAATGATCCTATTTGACCACTGTACATTGCTAACATCAGGAAATAGAACAATCGCGAATTTCGAGTAACTGGCCAAGCTGCTAAAGTAGCTAAAGTGGTGATAAATCCTGTCAATAAAATAGGTCCTATGGAAAGTCCATCGATTCCCAATCTCCAGTGAAAATCCAAAATTTTTATCCATTGAAAATCTTCTTCCAATTGGATTAATGGATCATCCAATTGGAAATGGTAACAAAATGCATAAGTCGTTAGAAGGAGTTCTAATAAACATATACATATGGTATACCACCGAAACACCTTATTCCCCCTATAAGGGGGAATAAAAATTAAAGAACCCGCAAATATCGGCAAAACAACAAGTAGTGTTAACCAAGGAAAATAACTCGTGATAAAGACAAGATACGTTTTGACCAGAAAAGACCGTGCTCAGAATCTATGTTCTAGAGTAGGGGCTTTTGTCGGTAAAGGGGAATCAAATGATTCAAGTGGAGTTTTTTGTAACGTATCAATCAATAAGATAGAGCCATGCTGCGAGTTGTTTCATGCCATAAATAAACACGGACACTCAAAAAATCTGTTGGGCAAGCGGATTCACATCTCTTACAACCTACACAATCCTCGGTTCTTGGCGCGGAAGCAATTTGTTTAGCTTTACATCCGTCCCAAGGTATCATTTCCAATACATCCGTGGGGCAGGCTCGTACACATTGAGTACACCCTATACATGTATCATAAATTTTGACTGAATGTGACATTGAAACTAAAAATGCAAGTTTTGAACATAAAGAATTTTCGATCTGGTATGATAAAATCAGTAGTAAATGAATTATATATTTATATTGTAGATACCAGATGAACCAGTAATTTATATAAATTTTTTAGAATGAATATATTTCTAAATATTTCTAAATCTGTTCATGATAAACTGCCAAGAGACTTTGATTTACGTTTTACCAATCACAGTCATATGAGTCGCACATAAATACAAAATAATATTTTATATTTTTGAAAAAAAAAATTAAAATATATATATATATATATTAATCGAATTATGATAAATAATTCATATGTCTTTCTTATATTTATATAATGAATGATTACGACTAATTATTCAACAAATTCGATTGATTGATACGAGTTGATTTTATGTTATGATGGATCGACGAAACAATAGCTAACCCAATAGCTGCTTCTGCAGCTGCAATAGCTATGACAAAGATTGAGAAAATGTCTCCTTTTAATTGGCGACTATCAAATAAATCAGAAAATGTTACGAGATTTATATTAACCGAATTTAGTATAAGCTCAAGACACATAAGCGCTCTAACCATGTTTCGACTTGTGATTAATCCATAGATACCAATAGAAAATAAATAGATACTCAAAAAAAGTACATGCTCGAACATCATCGACTAACTCCTCATCAATCTCGATTTATTTCAATATGAACAACAATTCGAATGATTTGATTGACTATAATAGAACAATTACAATTACAGAACAAAAGAAGGTATTGGTAATGGCTTTAACTAAAAACTTGAAACTTTTTAAAAATAAAAAATAGAATTCTGAAACTTTTTGGAATTATAACTATTTTTTATTGACGAGCCATAGTAATTGCACCTATTAGGGAAACTAATAGAATTATAGAAATGAGTTCAAACGGAAGATAAAAATCTGTTGATAAATGAATCCCAATTTGTTGAACGTTAATTATTAAGTCCTGTTCTAGAATCTGGTTTGATCTTGTAGTCCAAAGAATTCCGTACCACGACGTATCTGGGATAGTAGTAATTAGTGAAAAAAGAATACTTATACAAACCAGTGACGTAACCCCATCTCCAATGGTCCAAAGACGGGAATCATTGGAATATTCCGAACCATTCATGAACATTACAGCAAATATGATTAAGACATTTATGGCTCCTACATAAATAAGGAGTTGCGCGGCAGCTACAAAATAGGAATTCGATGGAATATATAATAAGGATATACAAACAAGAACCAATCCCAACGAAAAGGCAGAATAAATTGGATTAGTAAATAAGACTACTCCTAGACCCCCTAATATAAGAACTGCTCCTAGAAATACTACAAGAATCTCATGTATTGGTCCAGATAAATTCATTATGTATAAAATAAGAGATAAATAAGTCTAAAGATTTCATGACCTTACTGAATAGTCCAGGAAGGGAAAAGCACTTACCCCATTTTTTTTTTTTTTTTTTTTCATACTAAAAAAGAGAAATTTCCATTTGATATTTGGAAATCATCACGAAAAAAAAATTCTCAGTTTAAATCAAAGAATGATCCTCAACAATTAATAGTTATTATTTATAGTCACTGACTAACCAAAATGAAAAAAGCTTGTATCCTTTCTATCAGAATATCAAAACAATATCTTAGGAATTGGTAATTGTTCTTGAATCGAGGGATTTTTCTTTGTATATTTTGCTTTGGGTCGAATTCATAACGGTTTGAATTGTGTAATCTCCAATTACTGACATTGGTAACCGACCCAAAGCAATTTGATTATAATTCAATTCGTGACGATCATAAGTAGAAAGTTCATATTCTTCAGTCATTGATAAACAGTTTGTTGGACAATATTCGACACAGTTACCACAAAATATACAAATACCGAAATCAATACTATAATTAAGCAATTGTTTCTTTTTAATATCTCTTTCAAATCTCCAATCAACAACGGGTAGATCTATAGGGCATACACGAACGCATACTTCACAAGCAATACATTTATCAAATTCAAAATGGATTCGACCGCGGAAACGCTCTGATGTGATAGATTTTTCATAAGGATATTGAATAGTTATAGGCAAACGATTTGTGTGGGATAAGGTAATTACGAAACTTTGACCAATGTACCTTGCGGCTCGTATTGTTTGTTGACCATAATTCATGAACCTAGTCACCATAGAAAACATATTGTATATATCGATGAATAAATTGATGTTTTTTTTCTCTTGTTTAAGAGAGGTTATGAGTATAGAATATCGTTATCGTATTCTTTGTATTTTGTATTTATAGTGAAACAAGTTGGAAAGAAGTTGTCAATAATAGATTACCTAGAGAAATAGGTAAAAGAAATTTCCATCCAAGATTTAATAGCTGATCCATTCTCATCCTAGGTAAAGTCCATCTTGTTGTGATAGAGATGAACAGAAACAAATAAGCTTTAGCTAATGTACTAAAGATACCAATTGTCATTCCCAAGACTCCATTTGTTCCGATAGGTTCCGGAATGGATATGTACGGAATAGAGAAATTCCACCCACCTAAATAAAGAACTGTTACAAATAATGAAGAAACTAAAAGATTTAGGTAAGAAGCAACGTAAAATAAACCATATTTTATACCTGAATATTCAGTTTGATAACCTGCTACTAATTCCTCCTCTGCTTCTGGTAAATCAAAGGGCAATCTCTCACATTCCGCAAGAGAAGAAATTATAAAAACTATAAACCCTATAGGTTGCCGCCACAGATTCCACCCCCAAAAACCGTATTTTGACTGTGCCTCAACTATATCAACTGTACTTGAACTGTTAGATAATTATAGTTGATAATAACATCACTGTTCTCATCACTATTCCAAAACCGTACATGAGATTTTTACCTCATACGGCTTCTCTATGGACACAAATAAATGTAAGGACCTGTTCGGTAAGGTATCCGTGGATAGTGGATACAATAAAAATACATCGGAGAGTCCAAAAAATTAGACCCATGTAATTCTGTCGGCTAGAAAAAGGCGCTTCCGAATTGATCTCATCCCTTATAATTTAAATGAATCTTTGTTTGGTTTTGGTAATAATTGAATCCTTCAATAAAATACTCGTTATAAAAAGAAATAGATAGAAAGAATTAGTCACTAGTTCATGAATCATAAATAATCAGAATTCCACATGTATGGCTATATATGGAGGAAAAAATAAATAAAGATCTTTTTTTTTTATTCTATATATTGCATTCTATTTCTTTTATTCCTGTTCTTCTTTCTCAGAAAAAAAAAAGTACTATTAAAAAATAAATAAAGGGATTAATTCGTTCTTGATAGTAATTTATTTATTCAGTGAATAGGAGCATACTCTAGATCGAAATCGTGGGAAAGTACTGCTTGATCGTTTCTACCAACTTAAAGCCCCTATTATGATTCGTTTTATGTGGAAATACCTATTTTTTTGATACCTTACATTATCTATTACTAATCCTTTGTGTATCTTGGTGTTCCTAACTGTTCACTGATTTTTGATTGATCCCCGCTATGGTTATGGTAAGGTAATATATACAAGTACAGTAATAGAAACTCCATACAGTTGATCTTTTGCATCCGCTTCAAGATATGATGACTAATCAAAAAATCTTGGGATAAACAGTTTTCACTGCTTATGTTTTCTGTCACTTTTTTCTTGTATATAGGGAATGAGATTTTATCCTCTTACTACAAATTGAAAAGCTGTTTTCTTTCACTCATATAACTATTTGGTTTAACTCATCGACCTGAATTGAATGAATGATGAATAAAAAATAAAAAATGAAGATATCTATTCAATACATTCACCTTCTTTCCTTTATTTTATTTCTGGGAGAGGTCAAAGTTTATGTTCCAACGAATCACACGTAGAGATATTGATAATACACATAGAGTTAATGGTATTTCATAACTAATAGATTGAGCAGCAGCTCGTAGACCACCTGAAAAGGAATATTTATTATTTGATCCATATCCTGATATAAGAAGCCCGATGGGAGCAATACTTGAAATAGAGATCCATAAAGAAACACCTATACTGAGATCGGCTAAAACAAGTCGATACCCAAAAGGAATTACTAAATAACTTAGTAAAATTGATATGACTGCTATAGACGGTCCGACACTAAACAAACGAATATCTCCTCTAGATGGGAGGAGGTCCTCTTTAAAAAGTAGTTTAGTCCCGTCTGCTAAAGCTTGAAGAATTCCCAACGGGCCGGCATATTCAGGTCCAATACGTTGTTGTATCGCTGCGGATATTTCTCTTTCTAACCATACAATTACTAGTACCCCTACAGTAATTCCCAGTATAAGGGTCAAAACGGGGACAAAGAGCCAGCCGAATCCATAGATTTCTTTTAACGATTCTGATTTAGAAAAAGAATTGATAGCTTGTACTTCTGTCGCGCCAATTATCATTTCAACGATCAACTTCTCCCATAATGATATCTATACTACCCAGTATCGTCATGATATCAGCCAATTTCATTCTTTTAATTATCTGGGGAAGAATTTGCAAATTGATGAAACCTGGTGGACGAATTTTCCATCTCCAGGGAAAAACACTATTATCCCCTATCAAATAAATTCCTAATTCCCCTTTTGGGGCTTCTACTCTTACATAAAGCTCTTGTTTCGACAATTCAAAATTGGGTGAAGGTTTTTTACTAATGAATCTATATTCAAAATCATTCCATTCGGAATTTTTTGCACTATTAAAGCGCCGAACTTCTAAATTCTCATAGGGTCCTCCGGGAATTCCTTCGAGAGCCTGTTGAATAATTTTTATGGATTCCCTCATTTCACCGATTCGTACTAAATAACGAGCTAATGAATCTCCTTCTTTTTGCCATTGGACTTCCCAATTTAATTCATTGTAACATTCATAATGATCAATTTTACGAAGATCCCATTGGATCCCAGAAGCCCTTAACATTGGTCCTGATAAGCCCCAATTTATTGCTTCCTCTCCACCAATAATACCCACTCCTTCAACTCGTTCCAAAAAAATGGGATTCCGTGTAATAAGTTTTTGATATTCAACAACTCCTGTTAAAAAATAATTGCAGAAATCCAAACATTTATCTATCCAGCCATGAGGTAGATCAGCAGCTACTCCTCCGATACGGAAATAATTATGCATCATTCGCATACCTGTGGCAGCTTCGAATAGATCATATAGCAATTCTCTCTCTCTAAAAATATAGAAAAAGGGAGTCTGTGCACCGATATCCGCCATAAAAGGTCCAAGCCATAACAAATGAGAAGCTATACGACTCAGCTCTAACATAATTATTCTTATATAGCTGGCCCTTTGAGGTACTTGAACATTTCCCAGCTGTTCTGGTGCATTTACCGTTATTGCTTCTGTAAACATAGTAGCTAAATAATCCCAACGTGTTACATATGGCAGATATTGTATAATTGTTCGGTTTTCCGCTATTTTCTCCATCCCTCTGTGTAAATAGCCCAATATGGGTTCACAGTCAATAACATCTTCACCATCGAGAGTAACGATTAGTCGAAGAACACCATGCATTGATGGGTGGTGAGGACCCATATTGACTATCATGAGATCGTTTCTTGTGGCCGGTACAGTCATATCCTTTCTTCCCTAATTCAGTATTCCATGAATTGCTCAAAACGAGGTTTAGAAAAATTGAAAATATAATAACTCAAAAAAATTCAAACGAATATTCAAATTAACGAATTTGTGACTCCCGAATATCCAACTGACTAATTAATTTCTTATAACGTACTCTATTTTTATTTGACAAATAAGCCAGCAACCGTTGACGTTTTCCCAGAATTCTTCGTAGACCCCTTTGCGATAAAAAATCTTTTTTGTGCAATTCCAAATGCGAAGTAAGTCTCCGTATCTTATTGGTGAAATTGAATACTTGAAATTCAACAGACCCTTTGTTGTTTTCTTCTTTTTCTTCTTGTTGAATAGCTGGGATGAATGAATTTTTTACCATAACATATTTTTCTGTTTTCTTTCTTTTTATTTTATAGATTTTACCGATCAGGAATAATAATAAATATTATATTTATATTATGTTATATTATGATTATTCCAGTCATTTTAATCTGGTATACGCAAAAGCGTATATTTATTCATATACTACTTTTTGATTCTATCCAAATCCCATTCGATTTTCAAAAAATCGAATGGGATTTGGATAGAAAGAGAGAAAACACATTTACAAAAGATAATGATTTCTTTGTGTCTAAGAACATTCTATTCTGCCCATTTATTATTCCTAGAACCAATTGAATTGATATGCCATTAAATTAGTATCATGTACCAAAATGTAACGCAACCTATGCGTACATCTTTCGGAATCTATCAAATATGTGATATCCAAGCAATATACATACCATTAACTAATTCTAAATTGTGGATACATATGTATCCTTAACATACTGAAACGACTGCCGTTATTGGTATCAAACCAATAGCGATTCATACAAGCTAAATCTTCTAATCGACAATTCGGCCAAAGAAGCAATTTGAATTTTAAAATGTTATTTACATCTGTATTAATGTTATTTACATCTGTATTAAGATACCTGTCTTCATTCAAAAATTGTCCACAGTTTCTCATCTTGTTTTCGTTGAAAAATACTGGATTTATATCCACAATATTCCCATTCCGGGAATTTAAACAAATTCGAATTCGCAATTCTCTACGACGTTTAGTAGATAGAATATTTTCTGGAATAAGGAAAATGGATCTGTCGAAATTATTCTTCTCAACATCTCTTTTTTTTGTGCATTTTCCATTAGTTTCATTTTGGTTTTCACTCTTATCTGCCAATGAAATACTTATGATTTGATAGATAAGAAATTTCTCATCCCAATTTTGAAAAAAACGCATTTGTTGGATAATCAAGATTCCATCGTTTAATAATTTTGGAATAAGTTTTTCTTTTTCTATATCTTTTTCTATATCTTTTTCTCTATCTTTTTTCATATCTTTTTTCATATCTTTTTTCATATTTTTTTTCATATTTTTTTTCATATCTTTTTTCATATCTTTTTCTATATCTTTTTCTATATCCATTTCTATATTCCTATCCATCAACATAAAATCCATACGCATATCTCCTTTTTTAATTGTGGATATATGGAATTCTTTCAGATCTGGCAGTCTAAGTAGGTAACAGAAAAAATCACAATTATTAAATAGTAATTGATGGGAGGGTTCAACCCATCTGAGTTGAAAAAGGAAAAATTCTTTCAGGAACAAATCTATTTTTTCTTCCTCTTCTTCCTCATTGTCTTTTTCTTCCTCTTCTTCCTCATTGTCTTTTTCTTTTTTATTTTCTTTTTTTTGAACGTCGGATTTCACGTCATCTTTTTCCACATCTTTTTTTGTCTTTCGTAGATCTGAGCCACGACCTATTTGGCTCTGTTGTTCGTTTTTTTGTTGGTTGGCATTTTGTAATTGTAATTCAAGATATTCTTTTTGATTTAGGTTGATGTTTTTATTGTGGCTGTCATCTTCATTTACATGCAAATCTAAAAGAAGTAATTTGATTGGTATCACCCATGGTTTAATCTTATATGTATTAAAAAGTAGCACCAATTCTGGAAACAACCAAAATTGATTTGATATTGATATGTTCTGATGACGATTACTAGAGAATCTTTCTTTATTCATTCCTATCCAATCAAAAAAGTTTCTTTTTTGATTGGGTGTGGATGGGTTGATTTTTCCATTAATAAAAACATCTTTTTTTTCCATTTTGTGATACTTATGAGTTTCAGTCTTATACTTATGAGTTTTAGTCTTAGTATTTTTATTAATCTTAGTGCCAACATGCGTATTGGTCCAAGTCTCAATAGACTCAATAGTATTGGTCCAAGTCTCAATATCGATATTCTTTCTAAGACAAAAATGGAAAATTTCACAATTAAAATATTTTCTATCCAGATTTTTATCCTTAGCAATACTTTTTTTTACTTTTAGTAAATCATTAATTCCTGCATTTACCAATACATAAAAAAAGTCGGGTTTCCGTGTATTGAAAGGAATTTCTTGGTGACCATTTACTTGTAATTTTGATCCATAAATATATAAGTTCTTGTCCGTCTTATCTCCATAATTCATATATTGATGTGCAAAAAAATTATATCCGTAATGTTTTTTTAATTTGTTTTTTGTCTTTTGATTCTTCAATGAATTCCCTGCATAATAATTTTCTTTCATGTAATGATGAATTTTTTCTTTTTTATCTGAATCCAATTTCATTGAGTCTTTCTTTTGAATCATACGACCTTTATTGACTCTACTTCGCCATTTTTTTGGTGCCAATCGAGACCATTTGGCCGGGGATAAATTGTATTGATCATGACCCTTTAACCAGTTTTTCCATTCATTCATTCCAGACTTTTGAATTTTCTTATGCCTTGATTTGTAATCAAATATTCCTCGTTTTATACAATAATCCTTTATTTCTCCCCTAAGATAATGATAGGTACCACGATCTTGAAGTACAGATCTCAAGTTATACTTGTTAAGTAATGGGGTTTGTGAAATTTTGTAAAATACATATGCTTGCGACAAAGAAGATAAGTCAAAATCACTATTGAAATTATTATCACTAATATTCGTATTAGAATCTAACTTTTTTACAGTCGAAATAAAGTCCATTGTATTTTGAATTGTTTCATCAATTCCTTCTTGATTTATTTCATTGTTGTAAATGGATTTATTTCTCATTTCTTTTTTTGATTCAAAGAAAAGTTGTGCATGGATCCTTGAAATGTTAATTGTACGTAGGAAGATATCTATGTATATTTTTTCAATGAAAAATTTTATAAAATAATGTAATTTTCGTATGAATCGGATATTGTTTCTTTTAATTCTTTTAAATAGCTGCCAAATATATTTTTGGAAATTGATTTTGAAATCGATTTGAAAATCTTTTCCATTTGTATTTGGTTCATATACTTTCAATTTATTTTTAAGATTTTGAAATTGATTTAAAAATTTATTTTTAAGATTTTGAAATTGATTTTTCAGCTTTCTCTTTTTTTTGTCGAGTTCGTCATAAATGGGTTGAAAAAAATTAAGTGATTTTCGGGAAGAACCAAAGAGAACTTTCGTTTCCATTCCCCATACTGTTAAAAAAGAAAATTTTCTTTTTTTCTTGGACTTTCTACGAAAAGAAGACCATACTTTTATTTTAGCTCCTTTCCAAGGTTTCAAACAGAAAGGATAAAGAATCTTTATCTGCATCCCGTCTCTTAACCAATCTTGAGGAAATTCTTTTTCTGATAATGAAATACCGTTGTAGGTGCATTTAATATGCTTTTCTTTATTCAATGCCTTAAAATCTTGTGTCAACTCGGGGAATTGGAATAATAACATACGGCCTACATTTTTAACTATTATCAATAAAGGTAATATGATCCTTTTTCTAATAAAAGATTGGGTTACTAACGCTAACCCTCTGCTTGCTTGAGCAAGCACAAAGCTATCCCAAGCTTCGGATATTTCTCTCTGTTCTTTTTTTTCTTTTTCCTTTCTTTCCTCTTTTTTGTCTTTTTTGTCTTTTTTTTCTTTTTCCTCTTTTTCCTTTATTTCTTTTTTTTTGTCTTTTTTGTCTTTTTCCTTTCTTTCCTCTTTTTTGTCTTTTTTGTCTTTTTCCTTTCTTTCCTCTTTTTTGTCTTTTTTGTCTTTTTCCTTTCTTTCCTCTTTTTTGTCTTTTTCCTTTCTTTCCTCTTTTTTTTCTTTTTCCTTTCTTTCCTCTTTTTTGTCTTTTTTGTCTTTTTTGTCTTTTTTGTCTTTTTCCTCCTCAAAATCAGAAATTTGAAATTCTGATTCTCTACCAACCCAGTTCCTAAAAATTATATTTGTCATTTTAAAAATATCCAAAGGAGAAAAAACAAATGTTTTGTCTATTCGATCCAAAAAAAGTGGGGAATGCACACTTACTTGAAACGGTTCAAAAATACCTATTTTGCGTCTTTGAGCACGCATGGATCCTTTTATGAGATTCCGACGAAAATCTGGTAGGTAAGAGTAATGCAGAACAGCGATTTCTTCATCGTCTTTTTTTTTTTCCTTGTTTTTTTCTTCGTCTTCTTGATGGTTATTAGTACTAGTAGTAGTACTAGTAGTAGTAGTAGGAGTAGGAGTAGTAGTAGTAGTAGGAGTAGGATTAAGAGTAGGATTAAGAGTAGTAGTAGGAGTAGTAGTAGGAGTACGAGGAGTACGAGGAGTACGAGGAGTAATAAGGGGATTGAGCGCTCGCTCAGCCTGCATTTTCTCCTTTTTCTCCTGTTTCGCCTTTTCCGCCTTTTGCGCCTCAGTATTCCAAACTACAATACGTTTGAATTTTCTTGAACGAATATCAGCATCTTCCTCTGTCAACTCCTTTTTCTCTTTCTCTTTCTCTTTCTCTTCCGTTTTAATTCCCGCTGCCGTTCCCTTTTTTCTCTCTTTCTCTTCCGCTGCCGCCTGCTCCTGCAAATCCATGACATCGACCAATTTGTATGACCATTGAGAAACCTTTTTCCTTATTTCTTCGAGTTCACTTCCTTCTTCGAGTTCACTTCTTTCTTCTAGTTCACTTCTTTCTTCTAGTTCACTTCTTTCTTCTAGTTCACTTCTTTCTTCGAGTTCACTTCTTTCTTCGAATTCACTTCTTTCTTCGAGTTCACTTCTTTCTTCTATCGGATTCTTTTGATGTTCAAATTCTCGAGAATTATCATTATTAAGAAGTAGATCATAAATCTTATTTATGCAAAACATTTCTATAGAATCCTCTATAGGCTCTATAGGAGAGATTAAATTGTTTATACATGAATCGGATTCATTTTCATTTTTATTGGTTTTTCCTCGATAGGGTCCGTTCAAAAAAGGATCATACATTTTGGGCAGGCATTCTTGTTCATTTTCATCATTACAGAATCTAGTCCTTTTTTCAAACATATCGAGAACAAGGAATCCTTTTTCTAGACCTTTGATTCGACTTATGAATTCATTTATCAAGTTGTACTTTTTTTGTTCATTAGTATAAACCCAATAATTATATTGGTCTTCGTGGCATAGTTTTTCCGTTGTGTACAAAGAAATTTTTCGCTCTATCATTTCTGAAAAGGTTGATAAACTTGGTGGATATGTAAAAGACATTTTTTGTTTTCCATCACTTGGACACGTATCAAAAAAATATTGTGAAATTTCATTTCGTATAGCATTTTCAAATTTCTTATTTTTTATATATCGCAATGGACGATTCCATCGTTTATAATCGAAAATAAATGTAAGAAAAGGTTTTTCAAATCCAAATCGGGGATAGGTCTTTTTTTTGTCTTTAAGTTTTCCCAATTCCCAATTATCTTGATACCCATCAAGATAAGAATCTTCGTAAACTGGGCTATCTTTATAGCGTGTCTCATTTTTATAGCGTGTCTCATTAATCTCATTAAAGTGAAACTTGAATTCATCCTTTGTTTCGGAAGTTATTTCTAGATCGATTTCTTTTTTGACTCTTTCCTCTTCTTTTTTTTTTTCTTCTTTTTCTTTTTCTCTGTCTTTCAGTTTTTTAGTGAAAATAGGCGATGGCATTCTGCCTAAAGAGTAGATACAGGTGATAAATAAGAGAATACTAAAGACTCGAGCCATAGAATTTCTCAATTTCGATTTAGATCGAATAGAATTCTTTTTCCGTATCCAGAATAATAACAATTCAACCCATTTCATGAATAAAATGTGACCAATTAACCAACCAACAAAACTACTTGTTACAAATAAAATCTTGTTATTGCATCGAAACATAGGAATGTTGACTAATCTGGTTAATGTTGAACTTGGTAAACGAAAATGGTTGAATAATTGAAAAATAAGATTAGTCAGGAATACCCATTGAATGTTTAGATTACGCATTGAATTTTGGGTAGTAGATCCATACTCAAAATTGTTCCAATTATTATTGTTCCAGAAGAAATAAAACAAAAAATACGGTAGAACTAGGACAGTTATTAGATGGGGCCTTCTCAATGCTAGATGCAGAGGCGCATAATAGATCGATATGAACATCATGAGCTGTCCCGTAAGAAAACCAGTTGTTGCTGATACCTCCTTCTCGGTTCCTTCTTCCATAACCCGAGCTCGGAGAAGGAAGAGATAAGAGGGCCCTATGGAGAATGTGGTCAGAAATCCATAATAGAGTCCGACCACAACGACCGAATTTATTATCTTCATGCATAAAGAGTTAAAAATCATCACAAACCTCCCTTTTTATTTTATTTTTTATTGGATATTCCAATTGATTGATTATTCTATATTATATTCTATTATGATATAATATTCTATATTCTATTATATTCTATATTCTATTATTAATTATTCTATATTCTATTCTATTATTCTATTATTAATTATTCTATA